ATATTTTTTAGGAATTTAAGGCGGAAATGGACGTATTTTTTTCTTTTAATAAATATCTATTTTGTACATTTCAATTTGAATTAGGAACTCCGCGTACAAGTGGTAAGTCATTAACTACATATACACATCCGGTCATATATGTATTACCATTATGTATTACAAATTACAATAAAATTACAATAACGAATACAGAAAGAGGAGTTTTTAAAATGCGAGATCTAAAAACATATCTCTCCGTGGCACCGGTAGTAAGTACTCTATGGTTCGGGTCTTTAGCAGGTTTATTGATAGAGATCAATCGTTTTTTTCCGGATGCGTTGATATTCCCCTTTTTTTCATTCTAGCTATTGATATGGGAAGGGGAAGAAGATTAGAGATACAATCAAATATCTGTAACTAATCCCTACCCCTCCCTTCTTTTTTTCTTTGTTTTTTCTTTTTTTCTTTTTTTACTTATTCTTTCTAAAAAAAAAAAAAAACAAAGAAAAAGCGGTTTCACCCTCAGTGAAACTATGAACTCGGGCTCAGGCTCAAATTAAATTAATAATAGAATGGAAATGCGGTGGTTGGGGCAACAATATCATACAAGATACTTAACTGAAAATGAAATACTGTACGGCAATTAAAAATTATAAATATAGTTAGAAATCATTATATTACTTATTATTTATTACTATATTGATTGCAACAAAATATTTCTTTCATAATTTGATTTCGAGTTACCTGCTTCTATTTTTGTGTCCTTTCTTCTTCCTTGCTTCGGGTCGGAAAATTAAAGAATTGAATGAATCAAAAACCAAAGGAGGTTCATGGCTAAGGGTAAAGATGTCCGAGTAACGGTTATTTTGGAATGTACCAGTTGTGTTCGAAATCGTGTTAATAAGGAATCAATGGGCATTTCCAGATATATTACTCAAAAGAATCGACACAATACGCCTAGTCGATTGGAATTGAGAAAATTCTGTCCCTGTTGTTACAAACATACGATTCATGGGGAGATAAAGAAATAGATCGAACCGATCGCTCGTGTGTCAGTCTTCCAAGGAAGATGAAAAATTACATATTATATATAACAATATATATATATAATTTATTTGAATTTATTTTTGAATTTATTTAAATATAATTTATTTAAATATAATTTATTTATTAAAATTTATTATTTATTTATTATTTATTAAATATAATTTAATTTATTTAAATATAAACAAATAAATATAAACAAACCAAATCCTATTTCGATCGGATCAAAGATGATGTAGAATTAAGAAATAGGATTGGGATTTTCAGGATAAGGAATAAACAAACCATGGATAAATCCAAGCGAATCTTTCTTAAATCTAAGCGATCTTTTCGTAGGCGTTTGCCTCCGATCCAATCGGGGGATCGAATTGATTATAGAAACATGAGTTTAATTAGTCGATTTATTAGCGAACAAGGAAAAATATTATCTAGACGGGTGAATAGATTGACCTTAAAACAACAACGATTAATTACTATTGCTATAAAACAAGCTCGTATTTTATCTCCGTTACCTTTTCTTAATAATGAGAAACAATTTGAAAGAAGCGAGTCAACCGCTAGAGCTGCTGGTCTTAGAACCAGAAAAAAATAGGTTGACTCTTCAATTGAATTGAATCAAAATAAAATTCCAATCCAAACTCAAATGCGGATTGACGTTTTTTTTTTTGTTCGAAAAATTGTAAAATCGAAATGTCCTGTCGTAAGAAAAAAAATGGGAGAAGAGGAATAAATATTTTTTATTTAACGTCTTTCTTCATTTTGATGACTTTATCATATTTTATCATACTAATTTCTACTCTACCTTCCCAGAGTTCATTCTCCAGGGAACTCCATTTAAACTATTCCAACGGATTCCTTCCAATCTCTTTATTTTATGATCTCATTGGAAATCATATAAAGACAACTCTTATTTAATATAGCTATTTGTGCAAGTATTTTACGATTAAGAAGTAACTGTCTCTTGTACAGATTGTGTATAAATTTACTATAACTGAAGTATACTTTATTCTCGCGAATTACTGCATTTATCCGAGTGATCCACAACCGACGAAAATCTCTCTTTTGTCTACCTCTATCCCGATGAGCCGAAACCAAAGCTCTTATTTTCTGTTGAGTAATAGTACGAGTAAGTCTTGAATGAGCCCCTCGAAAGGTTGATGCAAATAAACGAATTTTTGTTCTACGTCTTCGAGCTATATACCCTCGTTTAATTCTGGTCATTGAATAAATGAAACTTTGATGAATAACTAATTGATTTCCTTTCTTTCAGTTATTCCCTTCCCGTATCCTAGTCTATTAATAACAAAACGGATTCTTCCAATGTATAAAATTTAAATTCCAATGGCTTTTGCTACTATAACCTTCCCGACCACGATTTTTTTTTTTTTTTTTCTAGGTGAAATGCCTAGAAAAAATTGTATTGATATTAGGTATCAAAAACACATAAAACATAAAAGTAGTAAATATAAATGGATATAGTGGGTTCCATCGTTTCTATGGTTACTTCTTAAACGGTGAGGTCCTCTCTATACACCGGAGCCCTTCTTTCATTTAATCAATGTTATTGTTAACTTGTACAGTTCACACTCTTTGGCTCTACCCATAATTATCCAGTACGAGGTCTTTCACAATGAGATCTACTTATACAGTAACGGTATTTAATTATGAAGATTAGCTGAGTAGCTGACCCTGTTAGTCCGTTCTTGCAAGAGTAAGGCATAATTTTTCTTCTTTTTAAAATAGTATTTCCCCTGCTTAATGGATATCATTTGCTATCAATGGAGAATTCTTTCTCATCTTAAATTTAAAATGGAGTTGATTGGATTTGCACCAACGGAAACCATACATTTGATACCACAATAGAAGGATAGATCTTTTTTATTTTTAGATATTGAATGGAGTTCTTCCATTCTAGTCTATTCACTGGTACTGATCGTTGATACTGGATCAATTGTTTTCTTTCTTTTGTCCTAGCCCATGATCTGAACGAGTCGCACATACACCCTAGTACATGTTCCTCGTCGCTGAGGACATCCCCCAAGAGCGGGGGATTTCGTGACATTTCTGATTGGCTGTCTTGTGTTTCTAATAAGTTGTTTAATAGTTGGCATATTGAATCATATACATAATGGGCTGGTTTAGATCGATCTTAACCGGATGATTATGAATTATTTTATTTCTATATTAATAGATTAATGAATAGAATATTAAATCCGGTAAGAAGATAAAATCTCAAATCATCAATTCGTCTGAAATTTTTGTTATTTTTTCTTTTTTATTCAGTCGCTACAAGATCAACAATTCCATGAGCTTGGGCTTCTGTTGCTGACATAAAAACATCTCTTTCCATATCTTCGGATACAACCCATAAGGGTTTGCCTGTCCTTTGTACATAAACCCTTGTGACGGTTTCGCGCAGCTTCAAAAGTTCTTCCGCTTCCAAGATAAATTCTCCCGTCTGTGCCTCATAAAAAGAACTAGCAGGTTGATGGATCATTACCCTGATGATATAACATAATAAATGTTTATTCTATCTCGCATGATGATAAGGTGAAGAGATAAAGAATAATAAAATATATAATTGAATAACCGTACAGGCATCTTTTACGCATTGCATACGGCTCTATAATGGAATTCGTTTTTACCTTACTTAAATATCAAATAAATTAAATATAGGGTCTATCAGACTCGGGTTGGTAAATGATCCAATAACCACCCTTCTTTTTGTTTTTGGAGTAGTTCAAAAATACTATGATGGCTCCGTTGCTTTATATATTTATTTCGTCTGTTATTTAGCAATCCCAAAGTTTCTTTTTTTTTTTTTTTCAAATAAAAAAGATTTTTTTTTATTTTCATATTCTTTCATAACCTAAATATTGTGTAAGAGCCTCCCGGCGTGAAAACAAAAAAGTTTGTGACGCTGAAATAGGCCTCCCGATAGATTAGATAAAATCGGAAATACCTTTTATCTCATACTACTCTTTCGATACATAATTTAAGGGTTAAAAAAATTTATCATATCGAATTCGAAGTGCCATGCTATTATTACTTAATATTCATATTTCATATAGCGCGAAGGCATAGTCTTCTTTTTTCTCTCAAATCAAATAAAAAACTCATTGGCGCCAAGCGTGAGGGAATGCTAGACGTTTGGTAATTTCTCCTCCGACCAGAATAAAAGATCCCATTGAAGCGGCTAATCCCATGCATATTGTCTGTATATCTGGTCGCACAAATTGCATAGTATCATAAATAGCTACTCCGGGTATTACCCATCCGCCAGGAGAATTTATAAACAAATATAGATCTTTGGTATCATCCTCTATACTGAGATATACCATAAGACCAATAAGTTGATTCGAGATCTCGCTATCAACCCCTTGGCCTAAAAAAAGTAATCTTTCTCGATAAAGTCGGTTGATTGGGATAAAGTTGTATCCCTTAGAAACCGTACATGCACCTTTTGATGCATACGGTTCAACAAAAATAACGAAAAAAAAAAAGAATCAATGTGTAGATGTAGATTCTAGCGCTTTCTTTTATTTTATTTTATTTTTTCATACCAGGTATAAAAAGGGGCTTTTCTTTCATTTTTCAAAAAAGATGGGTTTTGGCCTGTTTTGTTTATCTATAAAAAAAAATTACTAAATTTATCTAACTAACTTTTCATTGATGTATTGTTTCATCGAGATACAATCTCAATCGCGATGTAATTTTCTTGTTCCTGAATGGGCTTCTTCAATTTTTTTAGGTTTATGCTCTACTCCGAGTAAAGATCCGCCCGATTTGGATTTGCACATATATGACAAATGCCCCAATACCACGTCCTTTTGCTACGACTTCCTTTTTACAATTTATTTCATGTCTTACAACAGATATTCAATGCATTCATCATATTACTCGATTGATTAACTGTTTGAGATCACTTCTATTATAAATATATAAAGAAATAGAATATGATAGAAATAGTAATCATA